GAAAAGATTCTGGAGCACCCTCTGGGTTAGGTACTGTTCCTCCAATAATCGTAGCACCAAGTACTTCTTGACGAGCTCTAATATGATCAGATTTATAAGTAAGCATTTCTTGTAAGATATGAGCAACACCAAATCCCTCTAGAGCCCAAACTTCCATTTCTCCTACTCGCTGCCCCCCTTGTTTGGCCCTACCTCTAAGGGGTTGTTGTGTAACAAGTGCGTAATGCCCACTGGAACGTCCATGGATTTTATCATCAACTTGATGAATTAATTTTAGGATATAGGACTTTCCCATTAGAACAGGTTGTTCAAAAGGATCTCCTGTTCTTCCATCAAATATTCTGCTTTTTCCCGGATATTCGGGTTCAAATACCCATGGATTTTTTGTTTGCTTACTGGCTTCATATAATTCAGAAAAAACAAGTTTTCTTGAGGCCTCTTGCTCATATCTCTCATCAAAGGGTGCTATTCTATAATGTCTCTTTAATAGATCCCCCGCTAACCCGAGTGAACATTCAAATATCTGTCCCACATTCATTCGTGAGGGGACTCCCAATGGGTTGAATACCATATCAACGGGCGTTCCATCTTGCAAATAGGGCATATCTTGTCTAGACAAAATTTTCGAAATTATACCTTTATTCCCATGCCTTCCAGCTATTTTATCCCCCACTTTGATTTCACGTTTATGTGAAATATATACACGAATCCTTTCTTGATTATAATTGGAACCCCCCTTTCTACGGATCCATCTCACATCAATAACTCGGCCCCTTCCACCTATAGGTAGTCTTAGCGAAGTTTCTTTTGAAGTGGATACCTGAATGCCAAGTATAGCTCGTAATAATCTATCCTCTGGGGCATATGATGATTCATTCGCTGTCTGAGGTGTTAATTTACCTACTAAGATATCACCTGTTTCTATCCAAGATCCCAGCATAACAATTCCATTTCTGTCTAAATTTCGGAGTAAATGAGCCTCTAAATGCGGAATCTCCTTAGTTATTCTTTCAGGACCTTGGCTTGTTACATGAGTCTGAATTTCATATTTCCGGATGTGAAAAGAAGTATAAATATCTTCATAAATCAGACGTTCACTAATTAGTACTGCGTCTTCAAAATTGTAACCTTCCCATGGCATATAAGCTACTAATACATTTTTTCCTAAAGCGAGTTCCCCACCAGCTGTGGCCGCACCACCCGCTAGAATTTGTCCCTTTTTAATATATTTACCCCGCCGAACCTGAGTTTTTTGATGCATAAAAGTATTCTTGTTGGAACGTTGATACATAACTAATGGAATGCTTAGAGTATCCCCATTACTTGAGAAAACGATCTTGTGAGTATCAGTATAAATGATTTTTCCCTTGTGTTCGGCTATAGCTGAAATACCCGAATCTAGAGCCGTTTGGCCTTCCAACCCAGTTCCAACAATGCACTTTTCGGAACGAGAAAGGGGAACTGCTTGGCGCTGCATATTAGAACTCATTAAAGCTCGATTCGCATCATTATGCTCGATAAAAGGAATGAGGGAAGCTCCAATAGAAAAATATTGGAAAGGAAAAATGCTTCTAAGATGAATCTCTTCCCATGCAATAGTCAGGAATTCTTGACGATATCGAGCCGGAACAACCTGTTGTTCTTGAATACCCCGATTCAAGGCCAAAGAATTTCCTGCTGCTACCATATAATATTCATCTCTATTTGGTGATAAATAAACCATCTGTGCCTCTTTTGATCTCTCAGATAATTCATAAAAAGGACTCTCTATAGATCCCCAATAACCAACCTTAACATGAGTAGCTAATGATCCAATAAGTCCAACATTGATTCCTTCGGACGTGTCAATTGGGCAAATACGTCCATAGTGACTCGGGTGAATATCTCGTATCCGAAAACTAGCAGTTCGCCCCGTCAATCCCCCGGGACCCAAATAACTCCATTTTCGCCCATGAACAATTTGTGTCAACGGATTAGTTCGATCCAAAACTTGAGATAAAGGGTGTAGGCCAAAAAACGATTCATAAGTAGTTGTTAATGAAGTTGAAGTTACCAAATTTTGAGGAGTCGGTATCAATTTATGCCTGATTGCTCCACATATAGTTCCTCGAACCGCATTTTCTAAACGAACAAGAGCCAATCCGAATTGATCCTGTAATAGATCTGCGACAGAACGAATACGTTTATTTTTCAAGTGATTCATATCGTCAAGTATACCCATTCCAAATTTCATTTCAATCAAATGATCCACAGCAGCCAATAGATCTTGTGGTAACAAAAATGTATTGTTTTGGGGTATATCAAGATTCAGTCTCCGGTTTATATTTCGTCGACCAATCTTTCCTAATTCACATCTTTGGTAAAAAAATTTATTTTGTAATTCCTTGCATAAGGACTCAGAAAATACCGGATCTCCCCCTACCCCTACACAAGCAAATTGTTGATAAAACTCCAGAATAGCATTTTCTTTTGACCCAATCTTTTTTTTCTCTTTTTCATTCGGGAAAGACAAGAAAATCTCAGGGTAACAAACATTATCTAGAATTTCTCTTATATTCGAACCCATAGCTGATGATAGAACTAAAATAGATATTTTTTGTTTTCTACTTACACGGGCCCATATCCTTGCTTTTCTGTCAATTTCTAATTCTGACCTTCCCCCCCAATCCGATATTATAGTACTGGTATAGACAGAAATTCCGTTATGTTCCAATTCTGAACGGTAGTAAATACCAGGACTTTGCAATATTTGGTTGATCACAATTCGGTATATTCCATTTACTATAGAGGTTCCAAAAGAATTCATTATAGGGATGTTCCCAATAAAAACTGTTTGTTCTTGCATATTTCTATCGGTTTTCCAAATTAAGACCGCGGGTACATATAATTCAGAAGAATATGTGAGTGATTCATATACAGCATCTATTTCTTTTATCAAGGGCTCTACCAATTGATATGTTTCCACAAATAAATTAAATTCAATTTCTTGATCTCTATCTTCAATTTTTGGAAACTTATGAAATTCTTCCGCCAAGCCCTGATTAATGAACCTAAAAAATCCCTCAAATTGTATCTGACTAAATCCAGGTATTGTGGACATTCCTTCATTTCCATTCTGGAGCATCTTAATCTGAAGTTTCCTCTTTATTGAAAAAATCCCATTATTGGCTTAGCTCACTATTCATCGAACCATACCGATCGATCTAGCAATGATGGAATGGGTATTCTGTTTACTGAATCACATAAAATTTTAGCCAACTCTATCCATATATATCATACGTATGAACGGAAGCAAGACAGAGAAATGGAGGGCATTTTTTACGCAAGTTCGAATTTGAGCCAGGTACAAATAGAAAGAAATTCAAATTGATAAAGCATTCCTGGGAAAAAATTCTGTCACTTAGGTTGACGGAGTCTTTTATCGGTATCGGATAAGAAAATTGATCCAATTTCTACCCAATTCTTTTATTATGATATTACGATCAGGGTACAAAAAATAAAAAAGAAATGAATTTGGGAATCAATCTGCTCTCTATGAATGAGATAAAAACAGAAGAATCAGGAATAGCATAGAGTTTAACTATTTTTAGCACAAACGCTCAAAAAGTAATTCGCAAATCTTTTTTGGTAGTAGAATTTAGAAAATATAATTGAATTGCGTACGTAATACTCATAGGAGTAATCTTTAGGAAGTACATACCGGCACATGCCGATATAGCTATCCATATATCGCATCTTTATCATAATGTCTATTTTCTATTCATTCGGTATCCACGTATAAAAATTCCAGCTCTGTAGTTTACACTGTTCTGGGGTTTACATATACACATAATAATATTATAATTAATATTAAAATATTAATATTTATAATATAATATTCTAATTGATTATAATTGTAATTGATAATAATTAGTCGTAAATCAATTGGATTTTTCATCCATTAAGGGAATACAAATGGAATTTGGCGACATGGCCAAGTGGTAAGGCGGGGGACTGCAAATCCTTTATCCCCAGTTCAAATCTGGGTGTCGCCTGATCAACAAAAAAAGACTTGGAAGTTTTTAATCCTGCTGATCGAACTTGACAAATTCTTGCCCCGCAAAAGCATAGGCAAGGGACTAGATCTGTCGATACTTGATTTTGAGAACCCGTAGGTCCTATAAAAGACTGTCATCTTTTTTATAAAAATTTATAAAAATCTGGTTTCTGAGTGTGGCTCAAACAGATACCAATAAATCTGAAGCAATCCAATCTTATTAATGCATTGGTTTGGGCTATTCTGAATTGAACCAAATAAAAGAAATAATGATAATTCATTCTATTCTGGGCATCAGAACTATGAAAATAAGAAGTCGTAAATCTTGGTATCCAAGGATACCTAAGAGACACTCCATTTTGGTTCCTAAGGTTAAAGATGTGGAAAGAACTGAGCGAGGATACTTTGTATCCAAACTCAGGATAGGCTCTGAGTGCTCAGAAATGAAATCAAAATGGTTATTCTTCTTTTCTTATTTTTTTTTTCTTCTATTTCATTATCTATCTTATATATCTTATATATATATAATATAAATATATAAATAATAATATAAATATAGAAATATAATAATAATATATAATAATTATATGAAATATAATAATATAATAATAATATATATTTATATATTTATATATTTAAAAATATATATTTAATATATATTTAAAATTATATTTAAAATAAAAATATATATTTAAAATATATTTTAATATTTAATTAATATTATAATTAATATTAATTAATATTTTTGAATTAATATTTAATTTTATATTTTTTTTTATTATTTCCAATTTTCCAATTCTTTCAATTTCAATAGAATCTATTGACTAAGAAATAAAGGACCTTTTTACGAGTGGATTCGTAAAATTGTTTCATCACTAGCCATAAGTAAGAATCCTATTTTGACTCTGCACCATTGATTCCACTATAATTATGAATTAATAATGGAATAAATACTTCATTTCAT